TTTGATATAATTGCTATGCTTAGTGTGTGACTCGTTGGTTTTTTTCGCGGGTTAGATTCAAAAAAAAAAATGGACCAACCCATAGTATGAACTAATAACCAACTTATCGTTTCGCATTATCTGGATATAAAGAATCGGTCGAGATATGGTATATCGGTCATATCGTTGTAGCAACTGAAATCTGTTTTGTATAAAAAAAAAGAAAAAACCAAATTGATTCGGTGTTTTGAAACACTAAAAGTAAAGTATGTGGATAAATGAAAGGGTGAGAGAAAGAGAGAAAAAAAAAAATATCAACGATATAAATATGGAATTCAAATATGTAAGGTCTATGATTCCTTTCATAAAAGGAAATGTAATAAAGCATCAAAGGGGGTTGATCCCTAATTAAACAAAATGAAATTGTTCTCTAGAACAAAAAAAGCAAGAGCCCTGAGTCAATAAAAACTGAGAAGATTGACTCAAGACAAAATTTCATTTAGGAGCTCCGTTGTAGAATTCAGACCTAAGCATTAATTGCAAAGCGATGGGAACGACAGAACCCGTGAGTACATAAGATTCTATATGATTCATTGGGTAGGATGGCGGAACGAACCAGGAACCAATTCATTTATTCTGAAAAGTCATAACATAAACTAATCCTATAAAACTGAATTATAAGAGTAAATATTCGCCCGCGAAAATTTTTCTTTTTTTTTTTCGAAATTTTAGGCGATCCGATATTCTAATTATAATAAAAGGAAAAACAAAATAAAGATTTGTCATAACCTTCTAATAAAACAAAATTTTCTATAAATGGGAATCGAATCCATCTTTAGTTATATCTCAAAAAAGATATACAAATTACTAATAGATTATCATAGACTCTCATGATTCAATATATTTTTTTAATATATTATTCATTAAATACATGCTTAAATACATGTATATTATTTCATAATCGTTTCCTTCGCGAGGAGCTGGATGAGAAGAAACTCTCACGTCCGGTTCTGTAATAGAGATGGAATTAATAAAAAAAACCCTCAACTATAACCCCAAAAGAACCCGATTCCGTAAACACCATAGAGGAAGAATGAAAGGAATATCTTATCGAGGTAATAGTATTTGCTTCGGTAGATATGCCCTTCAAGCACTTGAACCTACTTGGATCACATCTAGACAAATAGAAGCGGGGCGGCGAGCAATGACACGAAACGCACGCCGCGGCGGAAAAATATGGGTACGTATATTTCCAGACAAACCAATTACAGTAAGACCTACAGAAACACGTATGGGTTCGGGAAAAGGATCTCCCGAATATTGGGTAGCTGTCGTTAAACCAGGTAGAATACTTTATGAAATGAGTGGGGTAACCGAAAATATAGCCAGAAAGGCTATTTCAATAGCGGCATCAAAAATGCCTATACGAACTCAATTCATTATTTCAGAATAGAGAACCAAAAGAAAGAGGTTTTTTGGATGAAAAAAAAAAAAAGAAACCTGCAATCATTAATCATTCTTTTTTTTTTTTTTGAATAAAAAACATTTCTTTTTTTTTTTTTTACTTTTTCCTTCGCCCTTTGCTTTGCATTGAAAAAACAGATAAAAAATGATATGATTCAACCTCAAACCCATTTGAATGTAGCGGATAACAGCGGAGCCAGAAAATTGATGTGTATTCGAATCATAGGAGCTAGTAATCGACGATATGCTCATATTGGTGACGTTATTGTTGCTGTAATCAAGGAAGCAATCCCAAATACACCACTAGAAAGATCAGAAGTGATCAGAGCTGTAATTGTACGTACTTGTAAAGAACTCAAACGTGACAACGGTATGATAATACGATATGATGACAATGCTGCGGTTGTTATTGATCAAGAAGGAAATCCAAAAGGAACTCGAATTTTTGGCGCAATTGCCCGGGAATTAAGACAATTAAATTTCACTAAAATAGTTTCATTAGCCCCTGAAGTATTATAAGATGAGACCATAATCCAGTTTTTATAGTATTTGAATGAAATTTATTAATTTAGTAGATTGTTTGTGTCTAATGTATATGCCTTTAACAATTCAGAAAAAAAAAAAAAAGAGCATGTTGATTATATCAAAATTCGGGGACAACAAAAATCTTCGTTTATTAATTATGAGTAAAGACACTATTGCTAATATACTAACCTCTATACGAAATGCTGACATGAATAAAAAAAGAACAGTTCGAATACCATATACTAACATCACAGAAAACATTATTAAAATCCTTTTACGAGAAGGTTTTATTGAAAACATGAGGAAACATCAAGAGAACAACAAATACTTTTTGGTTTTAACCCTACGCCATAGAAGGAACAAGAAAGGGATATATAGAACTGTTTTAAATTTAAAACAGATTAGTAGACCCAGTCTACGAATCTATTCTAACTATCAACGAATCCCTAGAATTTTAGGGGGGATGGGGATTGTAATTCTTTCTACTTCGCGGGGTATAATGACAGGCAGAGAGGCTCGACTAGAAAGAATCGGTGGAGAAATTTTGTGCTATATATGGTAATCTTTCTGATATCCGAATTATATACAGAACTTTTCTATTTCATATTTGTGAAAAAAAAAGAGATAGAGAAAGGGCCGGTTTCTAATATTACGCCTCCTACATTAGTTAATCCCTCAAGTGAAAGAACAAAAAAGGTTCATGAAGGTTTAATTTATAAAATACTTCCCAACGGTATACTCTACGTTAGTTTTTATTATCTAACTAAAGTATATAGAGAAAGTCTGATTCTAGGTTATGTTTCAGGAAGGATTCGGCATAATTTTTTTATCCACATACTATCATCAGTAGATAGAGTAAAAATTGAGGAAAGTCAGTATTGAAAAAAGTCATTATGATTCAACCAGAAGGACGTATAATTTATCGACTTTGAAACAAAGATGATTAGTGATTAGGTAGTTTTCTCAATTTTGCCATTCATTTCATAGAGATACAACTCGAAATTCAAAATTTCAAGAAACTTTATTTTCTTCCAATAAAGAGATTCAGAATTAAGTTAAGGAATGACAAATATGAAAATAAGAGCTTCCGTTCGTAAAATTTGTGAAAAATGTCGACTGATCCGTAGGCGAGGACGAATTATAGTAATTTGTTCCAACCCAAGACATAAACAAAGACAAGGATAATTTTTAGAAAAAATAAAGGGGGGGGGAGGAGAGAGGGGAGTCTCGAAATCTAAAGGACAAAATGTTCAAATAAAGAAATAAAGGATCCGTTTTGACATGAAATGGATATATCCATCTATCTCTGACTTAGATTTATGAGATGATAAAATTATGGCAAAACCTATACCAAGAATTGGTTCACGTAAAAATGCGCGTAGAATACCAAAGGGAGTTATTCATGTTCAAGCTAGTTTCAACAATACTATCGTGACTGTTACAGATGTACGGGGGCGGGTAATTTCTTGGTCCTCCGCCGGTACTTGTGGATTCAAGGGTACAAGAAGAGGGACACCATTTGCCGCTCAAACCGCAGCAGGAAATGCTATTCGGGCAGTAGTGGATCAAGGTATGCAACGAGCAGAAGTCATGATAAAAGGCCCCGGTCTCGGAAGAGATGCGGCATTAAGGGCTATTCGTAGAAGTGGTATACTATTAAGTTTCATACGAGATGTAACCCCTATGCCACATAATGGCTGTAGGCCCCCTAAAAAAAGACGTGTGTAAAAATAAACATTGAAGATATTTCAAGAGAAATAAATAATTCAATGATTAAAGAATATTATTATGGATCAAGAGAAAGTAATAGTATCTACTCGGCCACTAAAGTGGAAATGTGTTGAATCAAGAGCAGACAGTAAGCGTCTTTATTATGGAAGATTTATTCTGGCTCCACTTATGAGAGGCCAAGCCGATACAATAGGCATTGGGATGCGAAGAGCTTTGCTTGGAGAAATAGAAGGAACATGTATCACACGCGCAAAATCCGATAAAATACCCCACGAATATTCTACCATAGTAGGGATTCACGAATCCGTACATGAAATTTTAATGAATTTGAAAGAAATTGTATTGAGAAGCAATCTGTATGGAATGCGCGATGCCTTTATTTGTGTTAAGGGTCCTGGATATGTAACCGCTCGAGATATCATCTTACCACCTTCGGTGGAAATCGTTGATAATACACAGCATATAGCTAACCTAACAGAACCAATTAATTTGTATATTGAATTACAAATCGAGAGGGATCGCGGATATTGTATAAAAACGCCAAATAACTTTCAAAACGGAAGTTATCCTATAGATGCTGTATTCATGCCGGTTCGAAATGCAAATCATAGTATTCATTCTTATGTGAATGGAAATGAAAAACAAGAAATACTTTTTCTCGAAATATGGACAAATGGAAGTTTAACTCCTAAAGAAGCACTTTATGAGGCCTCCAGAAATTTGATTGATTTATTTATTCCCTTTTTACATGCAGAAGAAGAAAACTTCCATTTAGAAAACAATCAACACAAAGGTACTTTACCCCCTTTTTATTTTCATGGTAGATTGGCTAAACCAAGGAAAACGAAAAAAGAAATAGCATTGAAATCTATTTTTATTGACCAATCAGAATTGTCCCCCAGGGTCTATAATTGCCTCAAAAGGTCCAATATCCATACATTATTAGACCTTTTGAATAAGAGTCAAAAAGACTTTATGAAAATGAAAGATTTTCGCATAGAAGATATAAAATATATATTTGAGGTTCTAGAAATAGAAAATCATTTCGCATAAATCTTAATAAGTTTTGAATCTTTAACACAATCCATATACTCGGAATCTATCCAAAATAGAATTGACTAACCGTATCTAGGGAAAATTCACTTTAAGGCGACTATTCCCTAGATACACACGTCGTAATTTTTTTAGTTTATTTCAAAAAAAAAAAGGAATCAATTTAAAAAAGACCTAAAGTTAGGGATTTATCAATAGGTAATGTTGCTCCAATACCCAACCAAAGGGCTACTGCCGTACCAATCAAA